GAATCAATAGTATCAATTATTCTAATTGATGGTTTACTTGGACTGATAAAATAAAGTATCAATAAAGTATCCAGGCTCCGTTCAGATAATTCAAAATTGGAAATGGTAAGAGTAAAGTAATAGAATGGGAGTGTAAATGTAGTGATCTAACTATTCAATAGAAAAAATAGAATAATATAGACTCTAAAAATAGAAAAAAATAAGAATTAAGAATATAGATCTAAAAATTATCTAATCTAATAATATTAGATATTGAAATAAGAAATAGGAAATAAAGAATATAAAAATAAAATAGAAATCTTAATTCAATTATTACTAAAACTAAATTAGGAAATTCATTAGTAATTAAATAGAATATAATAGAACTAGATTAGAATCTTCTAATAGAATCTATTATGATGATTACACGATTACCGCTTGTATCATAGGTTATCTTAGACTTACTCTAGGGATAATCTCAAACTGCCTACCAATGGAGTAGTATGATGAATACATCGAATAGTTTGGGTAAAAGTATGAAACAAATTGAAAAAAAAAAGCAGTGGTACTGAACCCATTTGTCCTATATGCGCAAATGGAATTCGAGCAAATCTTCCTCCGGAGTAGAACAAGAACCTAAAAGAATTGAAAGGGCCCATTCAGGAACAAGAAAATGACATCGTTATTTGAATTTCGATGAAAAAATGCATCAATGAGAAGTTAGTTCAATAAGTTCATAAAATTCTTTTTGATTTTCTACATTATAGAATATAGGGAAGGAGGCCAAAACTCATGTTACAAAAAAAAAATAGAAGAAAAGCAAAATGCTTTATTAGAAAAACAAAAATCTGTAAAAAAAAAAAAAAAGAAATAGGACTGGAATCGACACATTGATTTTTTTTCGCAATTCTTTCGAACCGTATGCATCCAAAGGTGCACGTACGGTTCCTCAGGGATAAAATTTTGCCCTAATCAACCGACTTCATCGAGAAAGACTACTTTTTTTAGGCCAAGAGGTTGAGAGCGAGATCTCGAATCAACTTGTTGGTCTCATGGTATATCTCAGCATAGAAGATGCTACTAGGGATCTTTATTTGTTTATAAACTCTCCAGGCGGATGGGTAATACCAGGAATAGCCATTTATGATACTATGCAATTTGTGCCACCGGATGTACATACAATATGTATGGGATTAGCCGCTTCAATGGGATCTTTCATTCTGGTCGGAGGAGAAATTACCAAACGTCTTGCATTCCCTCACGCTTGGCGCCAATGAGTTTTTATTTGAGAAAAAAAGAAGACTATGCCTTCGCTGTATCGAATATGAATCAAATAAAGAAGAAGTAATAATAGCATGGCACTTCGAGTTCGATATGAACAAACCCTTCTTGTTTTTTTCTAACATGATATTTTGTATCGAGATAGTAGTATGAAAGAAGGGTTCTTCCCAATTTGATCTTATGTGTCAAGAGTCAATTTCAGCGTCACAAACCATTTTTCTTCCACAGCAGAAGTCTCTTTCTTATCTTTATGTTATGAGAGAAAGAGTAAAAAAATGGAAAAATCATTTGATCCTTCTTGGATCGTATCAAAAAGAAACTTTGGGATTGCTAAATCACAGACGAGATAAATAGATAAATATATAAAGCAACAGAACCATCATAGTATTTTTTTTTTACTACTATCAAAGGAAGGGTGGTAAATGGATCATTTAACGATTTGAATTGTATGAGTTCTCTTTCTTCTTTTCTCGATAGAAGAAATTCCATTGCAGAGCCGTATGCAATGTACAAAAGATGCCCGTACGGTTGTTTCATTCTATCTTTTCTTGTTATTTCAATTCCCCCTTACTTTAACCCAATCGTGCGAGATAGAGATAGAAGAACCGTTCATTATGTTATATAAATATCATCAGGGTTATGATTCACCAACCTGCTAGTTCTTTTTACGAGGCACAAGCAGGGGAATTTATCCTGGAAGCAGAAGAACTATTGAAGCTTCGCGAAACCCTCACAAAAGTTTATGTACAAAGAACGGGCAACCCTTTATGGGTTATATCCGAAGATATGGAAAGGGATGTTTTTATGTCAGCAACAGAAGCCCAAGCTCATGGCATCGTTGATCTTGTAGCGATCGAAAATGAAAATATTGGTGGGGATTTCGTCTAAATATAGAATTCCATTTCAAAATTGTCATTTTCTGTGTAAATAGAAATCATTCATAATAATAAACCATCAGGTTGAGATCGATCTAAGCCAACCCGCTCTATTCTATCTAGAATGAGATTCTATAGACACAACATGCCAACCATTAAACAACTTATTAGAAACGCAAGACAGCCAATAAGAAATGTCACGAAATCTCCCGCTCTTCGAGGATGTCCTCAGCGTCGAGGAACATGTACTAGGGTGTATGTGCGACTCGTTCAGATCATGAGTTTGAAAAACTGCAAAAATTTTTTCCAGTATAAACGACCACTACTAACGAATTTGAATAGATAGAGTGGAAGACGGCCATTTAATTGATTATGATCTAAAAATGATGATCTATCATCTACATCTACATCTACGTATTATGTTATGGAATTTATGGTTTCTATTGGTGCAAATCCAATCACTCCGTTTGAGATGAGAAGCAATTCTCCATTGGTAGCAAATAGTTATCCATTAAGCGGAGAAAATAGTCTTATAAGAAGCAAAAAGGTTATGCTCCTATTTTTGAAAAAAAAACGGACTAAAAGGGTCAGCTACCTAGCCAACTTTCCTAATTAAATGCCGTCACTGTATGGATAGCTTTTTTGTGAAAAGGACTATTACTTTCGAATTAGAATTTAAAAAGAATTCTTGGATGGGTAGAGCCAAAGAGTGTGAACTATACAAGTTCACAATAAAATTTGATGAAATGAAAGAAGAGGCTCCGGTGTATAGAGAGGACCTCACCGTTTCAAAAGTTGCCATAAAAACGAGGGAACCCACTATTCTTTTTTATTTAGTATTAGTAGCAGTCGAATTTCTTATTTCCAGGCGAGATACCTGGAAGAAAGAAAAAATCGTGGTCGGGAAGGTCATAGTCGCAAAAGCCATTGGAATTTCTATTTTATATATTGGAAAAATCCGTTTTGTTATTAATCGACCGGAGGAAAAGGATGACTGAAAGAAGAGAGATCTATTAGTTATTCAAGAAAGTTTCATTTGATTCAATGACCAGAGTTAAACGAGGATATACAGCTCGGAGACGTCGAAAAAAAATTCGTTTATTTGCATCAACCTTTAGAGGGGCTCATTCAAGACTTACTCGAATGACTACTCAACAAAGAATGAGAGCTTTGGTTTCCTCTCATCGAGATAGGAGCAGGAAAAAGAGAGATTTTCGTCGTTTGTGGATCACTCGGATAAATGCAGTAACTCGTGAGGATAGGCTATTCTATAGTTATAGCCTATTCATACACAATCTGTACAAGAGACAATTGCTTCTGAATCGTAAAATACTTGCGCAAATAGCCCTATCAAATAAGAATTGTTTTGATATTATTTCCTATAAAATCATCAATCAAAAAGAAAATATAAATCAAATAAAGGAAGAAAAGAATCTTACTAGTTAATAGAATCTACATATAGGAAACAAGAATGATTGAAACAGAATTTCCCGGAGAATGGACTCCGGGAAGATAGAAGAAAAAAAAATTAAGATTTGAGTAGTAGGAATAAACGAACATCTTTAAAGAAAAAAAGATTTCTTCCCCATTTTTACTTTTTTATAACGCAAGAATCAAATCTGGATTCTAGTTTTTTTTTGAGCAAAACATTAATCTGAGCTTTAATTCCGATTTGAGTTTTGAGGAGTATATCTATTTCTTTTTAGTTCTAGGACCAGTAGTTCTAGGGATCGATTCCACTCTCTCCAATTGTTTCTCATTATTACGAAAAGGTAACGAAGATAAAATACGAGCTTGTTTTATAGCAATAGTAATTAATCGTTGTTGTTTCAAGGTCAACCTATTCACCCGTCTAGATAAAATTTTTCCTTGTTCACTAATAAATCGACTAATTAAACTCATGTTTCTATAATCGATTCGATCCCCCGATCCAATTGGGGGTAAACGCCTACGAAAAGATCGCTTGGATTTACGAAAAGGTTGTTTGGATTTATCCATGGTTTGCTTATTCCTTGTTTTTTTATTCCTTATATATAAAATAATCTAGAAAATAAAATTCTCTTTTTTTCTTATTCATTTCAGATCCGACCCAAATAGGATTTGGTTTATATTATATATGTTAAGATGTAAAGTTATTACTCTTCCCGCTCCTTGGAAAAATCACACACGCATTCTGCTCCTTCTATTTCTTTATTTCCCCATGAATCGTATACTTTTGACAATAGCGACAAAATTTTCTCAATTCTAATCGATTGGGTGTATTGTGTCGATTCTTTTGAGTAATATATCTAGAAATGCCCGGCGATTCTTTATTGACACCCTTTCGAACACAACAGGTACATTCCAAAATCACTAGAATTCTGATATCTTTACCCTTGGCCATGAACCTCCTTTTCATTTTGGATCGACTTCACTTTAGAATTCCCCTCATTTTCTTTTGTATCCGAACCAAATACAAAAGAAAATAAGAAGAAAAGAAAAAAATATAGATTCTATATCTATATCTATATTAATAAAAATCCATATTAATAAAAGTTACTAACTAGAAATGCAATTTGTAAATATTTTTATTTTTGAATTCATTAATAGACGAATATTCAGAATTCAGAATATAGTAATAATTAAGTAATACAATTTTTTCTAACTAGGAATTATTCCTATCCTAATCTCAGTATTTTCTTCTTTCTATGTTAGAATTTCGCACCCCTAGACTGGATTTACATTTTGATTTCTTTTCAAAAAAATTCTATTGTAGATTCACTATATTTTGACTGAGGTTCGATACACTTTATCTTTCTTTTTTTCTTTAGGATAGGAAAGAAAAAGGGAGCGAAACTGGAGCCTTGTTGCGTAGAATTGCATCTCAAATCTTATTCATTTCTTCACATAGAAATACAAGAATTCAATCAGAATGAAAAAAAGGGGAATGACAAGGCATCTGGAAAGAAACGATTAATTTCTATCAATAGACCTGCTAAAGAACCAAACCATAGAGTGGTTAGCACAGGTGCCGTGGAGAGATATGTTTTTATATCTCGCATTGAAAATCCTCCTTCTTCTTTTATTTTATATTTTCTTTTTTTTTTCTTGTTTCTTGTAATTCTTTCTTTTTCTTGATATATTGTAATACATATATAGTCCTAGTTTGATATTCTAATACATAGATCATAGATAACCCGATCTTGTAGTTCAAGATCATTTGTTTTTCGCGAAATAAAATTAGAATTAGGAATTACTAACTAAAATGCATATGTACAATGACCCAGCAGATGAAATTTTGTCGCCCCCTAAAAAAGAAAAAAAAATGACAAGAACATTCTCTACCTATAGAAATAGGTAGAGGGAAAAAGAAGGATGTGGAAAACAAGACATGAATTTTATACAATGACACTGTACAATAATTTTGAAAAGGGATGTAGCGCAGCTTGGTAGCGCGTTTGTTTTGGGTACAAAATGTCACGGGTTCAAATCCTGTCATCCCTACCTATTCTTTCTCCTATGGACAGTTACGAGGGATTCATTGAGTAAGATAGGGTAAAATAGAATCTTTCATCTTTCCTTTTTACATACTATATGTACGCAATACCCCCCTTTTAGATAGAAAAATCCTTTTCTTTACAATCGTATCTACTCTTATAGGATATAAGAAAGCGCTCTTAGTTCAGTTCGGTAGAACGCGGGTCTCCAAAACCCGACGTCGTAGGTTCAAATCCTACAGAGCGTGATTCCGTTTATGTTATGTTGAATTACAATGAAAGAACTTAACAAAACAAAGTAGAATTGCAACTTAAATTTGACCTCCTACAAGGAGGAGGCCAATCAAAAAAACGAGATGTTACTCAATCAAAGGTCCAACAGATCACCGCGCCTGTATTGTAAATATGCAGTTACAAATAATCCTGTTAAAGTAATAGGAATTAGACCTAAGACAATTCCAAATAGAAAAACTTCAATCATTTCAATTTGTTTTAGGGAATAAAAAGAGAGGTAAGATCTATCCCTAAATATTAATCTGAATTATACGTGAATCTCAATGACTAGAAATTGGCAATTGACGCGGGAAGGAACCATAGAATACCTGAAATGAAATATTCGGAGAGGCTTTGGTTTTTAGTTTTGTAAATTTTTATGGAATTTCATTCATTTCAAATAAGTCGTATCTTGTTCAAACCAATAAATAGAGCTGGGGTTATAGTTGAAGCAGCCAGTAAAAAACCGAAATAACTAGTTAGAATAGGCATGAAAGAGCAAAATGAGATATGTTCTTTTACTACATATATGAATAAAACATTTACCTAAGTCTCAATCCAGATACGACGGTAAGAAAAACTAATTGAAAGAATTCGTTTAGTTCCCATTAAAAGTTCTTGATTCATCAGTCATTATAGATGGACACTAAAAAAAGAGAAAAGATAGATAAGGTGATATAGGTAGAATAAAGGGATTCATTAGCTGTACCATTGACTGATCCTGTGATTGCGAATATTTGCAATATTCCAAAACGGAATTCTATTTCAGTTTAAGTAGTTTTGTAATATAATAAAAGAATTTAATTCAAAAATAACCTACATTTTGATTTTTTCATTTTCAATGGATCTAATCCATTTTGGATATTTGATCTAAGGGCTTGATATTCTTTTTTACTTTTTTCATTTGAACTCATTGGATTCAGTACAGTAATATAATAGGTTGTTGCCCTTTAGATTTGGAAAGAGGAAAATTGCCCCACGATAAAAAAAAATAGGAAATCTAATTCTAATATATTAATTCCAATTAACCAATTAAAAATGAAAGAGTAAAGAATTAAATAGATAGGGATAGTAATAAGAATTTCTATTTCGAATAATTTTTATTTAGAATAGTAATACTAACTTCAGTTTATAAGTTAAGTTAATAAGTTCAAAGTGAAATAGTATTAGTATATTTTTAGTGTATTTATTGTATGAACGACCAATTCCCAATTACTTTAATAAGATGAAAGTATTCAAAAAAAAAAAAAAGAAAATATGAACCCCAAAAGGGGGTTTATAGATTTCATATAACATAAAATTGAATTGTATGAATATAATGAGATCTTTCAATCATGATATCTCTCATTACTATGACGAAGCCACTAATGTAAACCTTACTGAATCTTATATTCTAAGGAAAATACATTTATACATAGACAAGGAAGATATAGCATTACCTTTCGGTACTGATCGAGACTGCGTTGCTGCGCTAGAGGAAGGATAGCTATACTGATTCGGTCTACTTTAAATACACCTTTGGTACAAAATTGACGATCTCACAAAGATTCAGTATCAGTATTTTTAGATTTACTGATTCCATCTTTCACGGAATCGGCCCCCCTTCTTTTTTTGAA